ATTCATGAGTAATCCGGATTCATATTTAAGGATAGATATTACCTCTCTTTTTCTCCTTTCAAAAAATAAGAATAAAAATGATTGAAGTTTTTCTCTTTGGAATCGTCTTAGGTCTAATTCCTATTACATTGGCTGGGTTATTCGTAACTGCATATTTACAGTATAGACGCGGTGATCAGTTGGACCTTTGATTTATTAAGATCGATTTTGTTGATTGACCTCGCCTTTTCTTTAACTTTAATCTGGCAAAAGTCAAATTCAGAATCTGTTCAATTATTGCCATGTAATTTTGACCTAACAAAACAAGAAAGGAATCACGCTCTGTAGGATTTGAACCTACGACATCGGGTTTTGGAGACCCGCGTTCTACCGAACTGAACTAAGAGCGCTCTCTTACAAAAAAAACGACTGTAAGGAAAGGGATTCTTTTTCTAGCTCTAATACATCTTGTATGCGTCTACGTCTACTACCCTTAATAGAGTATGATCCAAATAGTATGATAGTATGATATAATGTAAAGGCTATCTATGTCCAATTTTGAATCGATCTCAATGAATCTCTCGTTACTGTTCAGAGTAGAGGAAATAAGTAGGGATGACAGGATTTGAACCTGTGACATTTTGTACCCAAAACAAACGCGCTACCAAGCTGCGCTACACCCCTTTCAATTAATTTACAGTGTTATTGTAGAGAATCCCTGTTTTGTTTTCCACATCTTTCTCTTTCTTTCGTACATTGATAAAGAGAACTTGAAAGAAATTATTTTTCTTTTTCTCTTAGGGAGTCCATGTTCAAATACAAAAATACAGGCTGTTCTTAGTTACATATACATCTGATCATATCAGCACTTTGCTTATGTATTACAATAAAGAAGGAGGATTTTAAATGCGAGATCTAAAAACATATCTCTCCGTGGCACCAGTACTAAGTACTTTATGGTTTGGATCTTTAGCAGGTATATTGATAGAAATTAATCGTTTTTTCCCCGATGCATTAACATTCCCTTTTTTTTCATTCTAATTCGAGTCATTTTATTGGTCTAGTTATTGGCAGAGGAAGGGGTAAAGAAGATTAGAGATAGAATTCAATATCTGGGACTCGTACTTCCCCCCTCCCTACTCTATTGTATTGTTTGTTTTATATTGTATTGTTTGTTTTATTATTTTCTTTTTTAGATTTAGTATTATATTAGAATATGTATTATATTGTTTATTATTTGAGGGCTTTCTATTATTAGATGTTAGTTATTATTCGAAATGTTAGTTATTTAGTAGAAAGAATTCGAATAAGTTATAAAAGAGAAACAATAAGAAGGCATTCCGCCTCCGTAAAAGTAGGAACTCGACTAAGGCGCTTAAATAAGTGGTGCCGAAGATGGAAATATGGCCAGGATAACAGTATAAAGATACTCATGAAATGAAATACTCCACTTCAATTCGAAATCTAAAGAGAACTGCCTAGACTAGTTATAAACCTTTTGTATTATTGGAATTGTACTACTTAATTAGTATTATATTGTTACTAATATATTGATTGCATGATTGCAACGAAATCTCTCATAATTGGATTTAAAGCTGGCAACTCCCATCTTTTTACTTCCATTTAGATCGAAAAATCGAACAGTTAAATGAATAGAAAAAAAGGAGGTTCATGGCGAGGGGGAAAGATATCCGAGTAAGGGTTATTTTGGAATGCACTGGGTGTGTTGAAAAGGGTATTCGTGTTGATAAAAAATCAAGAGGCATTTCCAGATATATTACTCAAAAAAATAGACACAATACACCCGGTCGATTGGAATTGAGAAAATTCTGTCCCTATTGTTACAAACATAGGATTCACGGAGAAATAAAGAAGTAGATCGAATCAATCACCCGTGTGTCACTTTTTCAAGGAACCTGAAACACGATATATTAAATATATGTTAACTATGTTATAATTAATAACAATAACATATAAAAGTTATAATTAATAACAATAACATATAAAAATAGAATATATAGAATCTCTAAAAAAAAAAAGAAAGAAAACATGCATAAATTCAAGCGACTCCTTCATAAATCCAAGCGATCCTTTCGTAGGCGTTTGCCCCCGATCAAATCGGGGGATCGAATTGATTATCGAAACATGAGTTTAATTAGTCGATTTATTAGTGAACAAGGAAAAATATTATCTAGACGGGTGAATCGATTGACCTTAAAACAACAACGGTTAATTACTATTGCTATCAAGCAAGCTCGTATTTTATCTTTGTTACCTTTTCTTAATAATGAAAAACAATTTGAACGAGGTGGTGAGTCGACTGCTAGAACTGCCGGGCTTAGAACCCGCAATAAAATGAATAGGCTTACTCTTCAATAGAATCAAACTTCCAATCCGAACTCAAATTAAGAAAAAGAGTGAATTGAGTATGGTAAAAAAAAAGAATCAATCTTTTTTTTATTGAACGTGTTTGCTCATTGTAACGACTTTATCATATTGTATAATACAAATTTCTACTCTACCTTCCCGGAGTTTCTTATTCAGGTACTTCTATGATTAAAGATTCAAGTATTTTTAGCGATTCTTTCCAATAACACTATTTTATTATTTCATTGGAAATCATATAAAGACAGTTTCTGTTTAATATAGCTATCTGGGCAAGTATTTTACGATTAAGAAGCACCCGTCTCTTATACAAATTATATATTAATCCACTATAACTAGAGGATACCCCTCTCCCGCGAATTACTGCATTTATCCGAGTGATCCACAAATGACGAAAATCCCTCTTTTGCCTATCTCTATCCCGATGAGCCGAAACCAAAGCTCGTATTTTCTGTTGAGTAATAGTTCGAGTAAGTCTTGAATGAGCCCCGCGAAAGCTTGAGGCAAATAAACGCATTTTTGTTCTACGGTTTCTAGCTATATACCCTCGTCTAATTCTGGTCATTGAATAAATGGAATAAATGAAACTCTGAGGAATAACTGATTGATTTCCTTTCTTTCAGTTTTTCCTTTTCTAGCTTATATAATTAACAAAACGGGTTTCCCAATGTATAAAGTAAAAACTCCAACGGCTTTTGCTACGATAACCTTCCTAACCACGAGTTTTTTAGGAGGCATTGATCAAATGCCCCGAAAAGAGTCAATATAAATGGATATGGATAAAGAAATTGTGGGTTCCATCGTTTATATGGTTATTTTCAAAACGGTAAGGTCCTCTCTATACACCGGAGCCCTTTTTTTGATTCTTCGTTTTTTTGTTAACTTGTACAGTTCACATTCTTTGGCTCTACCCATGGAATTCTCTAGTACTAGACCTTTCACAAGGTGATCCACCTTTAATACAGTAACGGTATTTAATTATTTTGTTGGGTTAGCTTGACCCTCTTAGTCCGTTCTTGCAAAAGTCTAAGGCTGATATTTCTGCTTAAAAAAGAAAAAAGAAATTCCCTGGATAATAAGTTGCTACGAATTGGTTAATTCTTTTCATCTTAAATTGAAAAATAGAGGGAGTGGTCGTGTTTGTCCCAACGAAAACCATCAATTTTGTGCACAATAAATACAATAACAAGATTTTTCTTGTTTTTTTAGAGAAGAGAATGGATGTAGGAACCCCAATCTATCCTAGTCATTGATACTGTATCGATCACTGAGACTGGAATTCTTTTCTTTTGTCCCAGTCCAGGATCTGAACGCGTCGCACATACACCCGAGTACATGTTCCTCGGCGCTGAGGACATCCCCTAAGAGCGGGGGATTTCGTTACATTTTTTATTGGCTGTCTTGTATTCCTAATAAGTTGTTTAAGGGTTGGCATGCTGAAGGGTTTAATGGTCTATGGTCTATAGAATTAATATGGTTTAGATTGATCCTAACCGGATGATTATGAATTCTTTGAATCTATTTTTCTTTACTTATATTCAATTGAGTAAATAAAAAAGAAAAAACTACCTAAAAACTATTTCATATTAATGAAACATTGCAAATCATAATTTATGTGGACTCTTTGCTATTTTTCAACCGCTACAAGATCAACAATTCCATGAGCTTGGGCTTCTGGTGCTGACATAAAAACATCCCTTTCCATGTCTTCGGATACGACCCATAAAGGTTTTCCCGTTCTTTGTACATAAACTCTTGTGATGGTTTCGCGCAGTTTCAGCAGTTCTTCCGCTTCCAGGACAAATTCTCCCGTTTGTGCCTCATAAAAAGCACTAGAAGGTTGATGGATCATTACCCTGATGATATAGCATAATCAATTTAAAATTAAAAGAAAAGGTTATTCGATTTTTCATCATTAAGGCGCGAGAATTTAAAAAGAAATAAAAAAGATAGAATTGATCAACCGTACGGGCAGGGTTTTTGCATACGGCTCTATAAAAAAATTGACTTTTACCTTCCAACAAACCACCAAAGAAAAAGGAAAAATATCGAGTTTATCATCAGATCCAGATTGGTAAATAATCTAATAATTACCTAATTGACCCTCCTTTTTTTTGTTTTTGAGGAGTTCAAAAATAATATGACGGCTCCGTTGCTTTATACCTTATATATTATTTATAAAATTTTTATTTGTGATTCAGCAATCCCAAAGTTTCTTTTTTTTTTTCAAATAAAACAAATCCAATTAGAAAAAATCATCGAATCTTGTTTTTTCTATTCTTTTCTAACATAGCCAAAACAGCCTGTTGGTGTGAAAAAAAAAAGGGTTTGTGACACTGAAAAGGGCTTCCAATTCCAATAAATAATATCAAATCGGGACTACCTTTTTTCATACTACTCTTTCGACACAGAATTGAATGTTTTTGTAATAGTTTTTGAAAAAAGAATACAATTTTTTGATATCGAATTCGAAGTGCCATGCTATTATTACTTAAAAATATTTCATATAGCGAAGGCATAGTTTTTTTTCTCTCAAAAAAAAACTCAATGGCGCCAAGCGTGAGGGAATGCTAAACGTTTGGTAATTTTTCCTCCGACCAGGATAAAAGATCCCATTGAAGCGGCTAATCCCAGGCATATTGTCTGTACATCCGGTCGCACAAATTGCATAGTATCATAAATCGCTATTCCAGGTATTACCCATCCACCAGGAGAGTTGATAAACAAATAAAGATCTTTGGTATCACTCTCCATACTCAGATAGACTAGAAGAGCTATGAGTTGATTCGAGATATCGTTATCAACTACTTGGCCTAAAAAAAGTAATCTTTCTCGATAAAGTCGGTTGATTAGGATAAACCTCAATCCTGTAGGAGCCGTACATGCACCTTTTGATGCATACGGTTCAACAAAAATAAATTAAGAATCAATGTGTAGATCCTAGTTCTTTTTGTTTTTTATATTTTTATAAGAGGCTCTTTCTAATTTTCTATTCTCACGAAGAAACTTTTTATTTCATTTTTCAAGAAATTTTGGCCTGTTTACCAAACAATTTACTAAACTTATCGAACTAACTTCTCCTTGATGTATTGTTTCATCGAGATCCAATCTAAATCACGATGGGATTCTCTTGTTCCTGAATGGGTTTCTTCAATTCTTTTAGGTTTATGCTGCTCTACTCCGAGTAAAGATCCGCCCGATTTTGATTTGCACATATAGAACAAATGCTCCCACTACCGCGTCTTTTTGCGAAAACTTCGTTTTTTTCCTATTTATTTCATGTCTTCCGTCAACTCTTTTACGTACTAATCATATTATTCAAGTAATTCTGATTAACAGGCGGAGATTACTTGAATGTAATAAAAAATAAAAAAATAATACATATGATACAAGTAGGAATCCTAGATTATTATCAATGGGTTTTTTCTAAACGGAGCCTGGATACCTCATTTTATTAGTTCAAACAAACCAACCATAAATTGGATTCTAATTGATAATATTAATTTGGATGTCGCCCAACAATTAAAATTTTTTCTTTCATTGCACTTCACGCTCCAAATTTTGGATGATTCAATCAATATTTTTTGGGCGAAGCGAAAGGATTTCTCAATCGGGGGAGAGAATGGGGAAATACCATATGACCCACTATATCTGACAAGTCGCACTATACGTCAACCCAGGATGCATCGTTTTCCCCGGGATTTCGAAAAGGTACTCTTGGAACACCAATAGGCATTAAATGAAAGAAAAAATATTAAAGTACTATATCTTACTTTGATGTGGAAGCGTAATAATGCGTTTATTTCTTTTAATAATTTCGTCTTTTATCCCATTTTATCCAGATATTTGATATCCATATATTATATTGGATAAATAAATTCAAGGAAGACAGAATGAAGAAAAGAAAGGAGATTTCTTACGAATAGGTACTTTCGAATAATAAACGAATATGTATAGATTCGACCGCCTAAAAGGGTATAAACCCCCCATTGCGTATTGATACTTATCGGGTATAAAATAGATTTGCTTCTCTTTGTTCATATGACCCTACCTAATTGTTTCATTATTACTACTAAAATAAAAGCCTTGAACAAAGATTAATACTTTCTCTCAGCTAATGCACTGAAAATGAGAGGTCCATGGCATAGTTTTCCAGTGCAATAAAGTTACATAGTGTGATTTTTCGTTGATAAAGAGGTATTTCCATGGGTTTGCCTTGGTATCGTGTTCATACCGTCGTATTGAATGATCCCGGTCGTTTGCTAGCTGTCCATATAATGCATACAGCTTTAGTTGCCGGTTGGGCTGGTTCGATGGCTCTATATGAATTAGCAGTTTTTGATCCCTCTGACCCTGTTCTCGACCCAATGTGGAGACAAGGTATGTTCGTTATACCCTTTATGACTCGGTTAGGAATAACCAATTCATGGGGTGGTTGGACTATTACAGGTGGGACTGTAACGAATCCGGGTATTTGGAGTTACGAAGGTGTGGCTGGGGCACATATTATGTTTTCTGGCTTGTGCTTCTTGGCTGCTATTTGGCATTGGGTATATTGGGATCTAGCAATATTTACTGATGAACGTACAGGAAAACCCTCTTTGGATTTGCCCAAGATCTTCGGAATTCATTTATTTCTTTCAGGGGTAGCTTGCTTTGGGTTTGGCGCATTTCATGTAACAGGGTTGTATGGTCCTGGAATATGGGTGTCCGATCCTTATGGGCTAACCGGAAAAGTCCAATCTGTAAATCCGGCGTGGGGTGTGGAAGGTTTTGATCCTTTTGTTCCGGGAGGAATAGCCTCTCATCATATTGCAGCAGGGACATTGGGCATATTAGCGGGACTTTTTCATCTTAGTGTCCGTCCGCCACAACGTCTATACAAAGGATTGCGTATGGGAAATATCGAAACTGTCCTTTCTAGTAGTATCGCTGCTGTCTTTTTTGCAGCTTTTGTTGTTGCTGGAACTATGTGGTATGGTTCCGCAACTACTCCCATTGAATTATTTGGTCCCACTCGTTATCAATGGGATCAGGGATACTTCCAGCAAGAAATATATCGAAGAGTTGGTGCTGGGCTATCCGAGAATCAAAGTTTATCCGAAGCTTGGTCTAAAATTCCGGAAAAACTGGCTTTTTACGATTACATTGGAAATAATCCGGCAAAAGGGGGGTTATTCAGGGCGGGCTCAATGGATAACGGGGATGGGATAGCTGTTGGGTGGTTGGGGCATCCTATCTTTAGAGATAAAGAAGGGCGTGAACTTTTTGTACGTCGTATGCCTACCTTTTTTGAAACATTTCCAGTGGTTTTGGTAGACGGAGACGGGATTGTTAGAGCCGATGTTCCTTTTCGAAGGGCAGAATCGAAGTATAGTGTTGAGCAAGTAGGTGTAACTGTTGAGTTCTATGGTGGCGAACTCAATGGCGTCAGTTATAGTGATCCCACTACTGTTAAAAAATATGCAAGGCGTGCTCAATTGGGTGAAATCTTTGAATTAGACCGTGCGACTTTGAAATCCGATGGTGTTTTTCGTAGTAGTCCAAGAGGTTGGTTTACTTTTGGCCATGCTTCGTTTGCTCTTCTCTTCTTCTTTGGACACATTTGGCATGGTGCTAGAACCTTATTCAGAGATGTTTTTGCTGGTATTGATCCAGATTTGGATGCTCAAGTGGAATTTGGAGCATTCCAAAAACTTGGGGATCCAACTACAAGAAGACAAGTAGTTTGATACAATATTGCTCCGTTACTTTTCGCTTCCACTTTTTGACATAGGGCACCGGGGATTTTTTGATCGGAATTGCCGACTTGTCTTTGATTCTTGCTCCTTCTTTATTTTATCCAGGATAGGACTCCAAATAAACAGGTATGAAAGCTATAATTGTAAACCACAATCAAATCTATGGAAGCATTGGTTTATACATTCCTCTTAGTCTCAACTCTAGGAATCATCTTTTTCGCCATCTTTTTTCGAGAACCACCTAAAGTTCCAACTAAAAAGATGAAATGATTTTTCATTTTCTAAATTGAAGTAATGAGCCTCCCGATATTGGAGGCTCGTTACTTCAAACTTCAACTAGTCCCCGTGTTCCTCGAATGGATCTCTTAGTTGTTGAGAGGGTTGCCCAAAAGCAGTATATAAGGCATACCCCGTAAAACTTACAAGTAAACCAGATAGAAAGATGGCGACTAGGGTTGCTGTTTCCATTATTATAAAATTTCAAAACCACAATGGATCATGGATCTATGATATAAGATTATTTATTTACAACGAAATTGTATACAAAGTCAACAGATCTCAATGAATACAAAATAGGAGTTATGGCTACACAAAGCGTTGAGGGTAGTTCTAGATCTCGTCCAAAACGAACTGGTGTAGGGGGGTTATTGAAACCATTGAATTCGGAATATGGTAAAGTAGCTCCTGGATGGGGAACTACTCCATTGATGGGAGTCGCAATGGCTTTATTTGCGATATTTCTATCTATTATTTTAGAGATTTATAATTCCTCTGTTTTACTAGAAGGAATTTCAATGAATTAGATTTATCAGAATAACTAAGTCCTAAGCTTTGCTTTTCACTCTAAAGCAAAAGGTTTTAGGTTTGTATTTTGGGTCTATTTTGGTAGTTCGACCGCGAAATTTCTTTGTTTCTGTATTTCCGTAATATGAGTGTGTGACTTGTTAAAATAGATCCTATTGATAGTACAGAGAATAGGTCTGTCATCTTCATAAAGGCGATTTTCCTCGTCAGATATTCATTCGAATATTTGGAGCACGAACTATATGAAATAGATTACGAAGTATTAGAACTATGATTCATACTTAATATTCAGACCTCGTGGCCGGGGCTACAAATTTTCAAAGAGTTTGAAAGATTTTTATTCTTTCAAACTCCCGTTCATGCTTAGTTTGATACAGGGCAAACCCCTTTTTTATTTTTAATCATTCTATCCATTCCTATTCATTGAATAAGCGAGGGTACAAGGGTTCTTACTCAGAGAATCCTTGGACTTAATTTGAAGGTCATCGCCATTCTAGTATGAATCTGAGGTTTCAATAGGTTCATGCGGTCTTAACAAGAGAATTCCTATCAATAATAAAAAAGAAAGTAAATCCGCATTCCAAAGCAATCAAAAAATAAGAAATCTTAAAGAAGGTAAATAGAAGATTCAAGAGGCCTGTAATGATCAACATCAAGACGAATGAGCCGACTTGATATTTTAGCATTATAACCAAAAAGGAAAGTTTTCGGATTTTTTATTTGCATTCTTTTGTATCTTCTGATAAGATTGAATCATTAGGATTAAGAAGTTTCAAACTTTGAACTCTACTATATTTTTCACTTTACTATATACAATACACATATCCGTTTCCACCAGTATTTTGGTCTTTCTTTGTGTTTGAGCTGTACGAGATGAAAGTCTCATCTACGGTTCTTGGAGGGGGATCCCTCTTCTCTTGGGTTACCTATCTCAATAAAGTCTATGATTGGTTCGAAGAACGTCTTGAGATTCAGGCGATTGCAGATGATATAACTAGTAAATATGTTCCTCCTCATGTCAACATATTTTATTGTCTAGGAGGAATTACGCTTACTTGTTTTTTAGTACAAGTGGCTACGGGGTTTGCTAT